TACCTATTACAGAGATGGTGCGATTTGATTATTATTTTTTTTTAAGTATCTTTTTCTATTTTATTTACCGCTTTTTTTTTTCAGTCTTAGAAGAAAGACACATGATTTGGGATAGAAAGAAAAAAGTTTATTGCAAAAAAAAATCTACGCTTTTTGAAGGTGAAGTTTGTAAAAAAAAAACAATTCCTTCTGTCGTGTATCCCCGATTAATGCAGCCTCGGATGCTTCAATTGTCGATTCTAGTATTGAGCGAAAGGTTACACCTACGGGTTATGTATTGTGGGGTCAACCCTAATTCATTAGTACCAATAGGCGGCATAGGAGAAGAAGCACTACGCCTAGAAATCAACAACACGAAAACTTTGTTATGTTATAAATTATACTCCTCCCTTAGCGAGACCGGAACTAAGAGGAATGGTTGGGCCAACAAACATCCATCTCGTTTGTATTTTGGATACCCGTATAACCATCGAAGACTGTTGAAGTGACGAATTCCTGGAATTTAAGGGGCGTGGGGGACAAAGAAATTGTTGAAGTTACCATTTTTTTATCTAGTATCAACCCATTTGATGTTAAAAAAGATCTTTTGCAGGAAGGTTGGCTAGAGATTTCTTGTAAAAACACTAGCCCCGCTCAGTCAATAATGAGAATATTTCAATCTTTTTTGATTCCATGGATTATTCTCATTATGCACATAAGGGAGGAGCCGTATGAGGTGAAAATCTCACGTACGGTTCTGGAACGGAGATTCTTTGAATCGAACAACGACCGTAACGGATGTCGGCTCAATCCGAAGGAAATTATGCGGAAGCTTTACAGAATTATTATGAAGCTATGCGACTAGAAATTGATCCCTATGATCGAAGCTATATACTCTATAACATAGGCCTTATCCACACAAGTAACGGAGAGCATACGAAAGCTTTGGAATATTATTTTCGGGCACTCGAACGAAACCCGTTTTTACCACAAGCTTTTAATAATATGGCTGTGATCTGTCATTACGTGCGACTATCTCCACTATAGAAATAAAAAAGGAAATAGAAAAGAGCGAATCCGCTAGTAAATACTAGAAAAAATTACTAGAAAAAATAGGCTTTCTACATATGCATCGTCCAAAAAACGATTTTTATCAGCTGTAGCAAAGAAAGAGGAACTTCATAGAAGTCAAAATATGAAGAAATAGATATGCCTAGATACTTTATTCTATGGATAAAGGATCTAATTGATCGAGAAAGCACCGTAAAGATCAATTAGTAAGGTTTTGGGCCGATACAATAAGAACTGCTTACTTACTTATGTCATGATAGAAGATAAAAGTTAGGAATCCATTTATGTAATAAAGTCGATCCCCTAAGGTATTGAGCAGCGGTGTAGCATCAGATCCCAAAGATAGTAAGTCTTTTCTTTAATTATGAAAAAAGACTTTTTCGAAGATTCTATATCAATTTCTCTATGAAACCGAGATAGTTACCTTTGAGAAAATTCTAGCAATAGTGGAATTGCCTATGCTTTATTCTTCTGAAGGTGGGAGAAAAGATAAAACTAAAAAAAAAACGGATTCCTTTTTATTAATAAAAATGAAAGTTTGAAACTCATGGAACTAATCTCTTTTGCTTTTGGTTAACCTGAGAAAAAAAATGGGACACCACAAGAATTGAACGATGAGCCGTATGAGGTAGGAAACTCTCAAGTACGGTTCTAAGGGAAGGGATTGACCACCTATTCCGACCGGGGAGAACAGGCCATTCGACAGGGAGATTCTGAAATTGCGGAGGCTTGGTTCGATCAAGCCGCGGAGTATTGGAAACAAGCTATAGCTCTCACTCCTGGTAATTATATTGAAGCGCAGAATTGGTTGAAGATCACGAGGCGTTTCGAATAAGAGCATTCTTTTTTTTATTATTTTCTAATTCGATTTTTTTTATATTGAATTGTTTGTTAGCTTCATCAGTCAAATAAAAAGGATCATTTATCTGGTAAAAACAATCAAAGAATTTCATTATATCCTTTCTAAGATCATTTTCTATTTCGTTTGGTATTTCGCGGGTATAAACGATACGCAAATAGAGAATATATATTTCTTTTTCTGCTAACTTCCGAATAACTAAATATGGATACTGGAATATTTCCTTAGTAATGAAATGACCAATACCTGTTCATGCAATTTGAAATAGAATATAGAATAATAATTAATATAATATAAATAATGAATATATACGTGTTCTCTATAATGTAAGACATAAAGTAGCGACGTATAAAAACTTTGAATTGAGATATTAATAAATACACTAGGTTGCACAAAAAATGGTTTTTGCATCAATTCAAAGCCCCGAAAAGGTTGTAGAAGATGAAAAAGGTCCGTTGCGCGCCTCATGGCTATGTCATAATAGATCCGAACACTTGCCCCGGATCGACTTCCAGATCATAATTGCTCTAGTGAATAACTAAATAAAATAGATGGGAGATAGAAGAAAGAAAAAGAAACTAATTATAAACA